CCCTTTCCTAAGACGAAGTTTTGTTGTTCCTAATCTTTTTACATTGCTGTGTTAGAAAAGTACAGTTTTTCGATCGTTGGATCTACGGGAAGGTTCTTCTTTTTTCGTCGGGAACAAGCCTGAACTCATAGTCCTTCACGCCTAAAGAGAAAGAACCTTGGATTGGACGCTCTGTTCCCGGACAAAACGCCTAACCTTTCCTTTTGTCTATTCAGTGACTCAGCGATAGCGCCTGTTTAATGGGGTGTTTAATGCCCGCCCGGGCTTATTATTTCGGAATCATACGGCCGAAAAGCTCACTTTGGCAAGAAGTCAGTCGCTGCTCTTTGCTGTCGAGGCCTAATCTCTCGATCCATGTCTTTCTCTTTCCGGTCGCTATCAAATCCACTTCGACGCTGCGCTATGCGACCACAGGGGAGCAGCCGAAACAGCAACTGCACCACAAGGAAAGGAAGCAATCTACACCGGCCCTTCCTTTACCTTCTTTCGAAAGCCAAGCAAGCCAGCATTCGTCAGTTTATTCATGATTCCGGAAGCAATATAGAAAGATTAGCCTCCTATTCGTATTAATTATCGAAAGCCATCTCCCAATCTCCGATTGCCCCCGCTCTCGATCGTATGTATTTGAAATCGTAACCAACGAGCGAGCAAACTGAGACTATAGCAACCACTCGTACTCTTGAAATTGGCATTACCTTTCTTCACCTTCCCTTTCCTTTCCCCTCGCCTTGACCGAACAACGGGAACAGGCATATTAGCCACAGCAACCGCCACAACAGGAAAGCTCTTTTCGACCCTCTCCCGTTGACAAAGCAAAGTAAATCCTTCGTACTCTCGTATCGGTCGAGTCAAAGACCCTTCCCTCTGCTCGTTAGCAAGCAAGCCCCACTCGTAACCGAAACAAAAGGCAAGGAAGAGGAGGAGGAGTAGCAGCTGCTGGTGCTGGTGTAGGAGCAGAAATAGCAGTCAAAGGAGAAAGAACACGAGTAGAATAGAAGGAGTCAAAGGAGAAGGAATAGGCAAGCGGGAAAGCTAGTAGGAACAGACGATCAACGTTGTACTCCTAACAGAGAACGGAGCTCAAAACTCGGGTAAGGGAATCGGATAGCAAGGAGATGCTGATGCCAACTTCGACTTTCACTCATAGGATTGGGGGCACTAACAACGATGAGACTAAGCCCTCCCAAAAAGAAAAAAGAATAGGTAGGATCCGATCCAAGGACCTAACAAGAGGGTCCACAGCCGGGGTTTTCCAGACTTGCATGTTCACGCGTATATCCGATAGGGAAGGGATCTTACAATAGGATGCTTCTTCTTCCTTTGGATACGAGACTGTAGCTCTTCTGGTGGTCACATCCCTTGCTTCCATTCTTTTAAGCAACAGATTGACGTGATGATCATAAGCACGGGTTCCGATTCATCATGCGAGGGATATTCCCCAACGATCAACAACAAGTTAGGTGCCCTACTATTCCATTCCCTGGTTGCTGGATTAGGGTTGATGGGCTGACTAGAGCTATAGTTGAAGACTACATCCCTCCTAGTTGATGAAACTGGATCCAGTGTTTTTAGTGATGCTCTCGAAACCATGATGGTGCAGTGGTCCGTCCTTCAAGATGCAAAGTCAAAAGGGAAGCAGGCGGAGCTGGTTCCAACCAACGAAGTTGGGTTGGGGCTCTTGAAAATGTGATGCCAGAGCCTCGACTCGGAGTTTATGGATGATTAGATATAGATGATCCGGCAAGCAAGAGAGTACGTCTTTCCTCTATCGCCCTTTTAATAACATAGAAATTTTCTTTTTATTCACTCTAAGAGATCGACTTGTGTTTTAGAGATGGAACTAACACCAAACCCCATAAAGGAAGCCACCAGCGACTTCTTTTGCTCAACCTTGCGAATTGGAACTCCAAATTCTCCTCTTTATGGTCGATCATGATAGTTCTTTTTAGCAAATGAATCACATCCGGGGATAACTATTATACATGAAGTTGTAGCAACGAGCAACTCTGGACTAAGGAGTGTAACTGTGTTGAAGCGCAGCCGGGCAGAAGGATTGTTCCGAGCAGAACGAACAGACAGGGCGATCAGGTGCGATAGCTTCCGCTTAACTTGTAAGAAAGAAGGCTCGCTGCTATTTCTATTTAAGGGGCTCATCAGAGCTTGTAAGAATATGTATGTGACTTATCGACCAGGATATACGGTTGACTCCACCAATAGGGCTAGGAAGCGTGAGGCTTATCGACCAACGTAAACGTACGAGAAAGGTTCCAACAAGAGAGCACCAAACAATGAAAAGAAGGCTCGCCACGAGTGTGTTTATTTGTCTGTTCCAGTTGGGACATTGCCCGTGGAAGTTGAAGTTGGTGGAGCGTACGGCATAAAAGCGACCTGCTTTTCCAGTGCCTGTCCCAGGTGAAGAAGTGGGTTTCTCTGTACTTGCCCGCTAGCTTTTCAACTACAAGACTGACGAAGCCCCTCTTTGTTTAGCCCAAGCAGCACTTGCATCAGTGGCTAGCAAGCTTTTTGTGTCTGACCACGTGTATTGTCTAACCACACTTAGCAAACCCATAAGAGGAGGCGAGAGCAGATCGATAAAGCTCCCTCCGTTGAGGCACCCGAGCGACGCTCGTTTTGTTTTGTTTTTTCCGCTCGAAGATCAATTGGGAGAGTTCCCCGGTTTATGAAAGGGAAAGGGCGTCAGGTAGAGAAGGTCAGGTAAGGGTGGGGCAGAAATAAGCAATTATTGTTTGCGTCTGAGAGCTCACTTCGATACTTATTTCTTGTGGCATCCAAGGCACTCCTCTCTCGAAAGGTAGAAGTTCATCTGTTATAGAGTCGATCGCAGATAGCTCCGTGTTGACCAGACAGTGACATAAAATGAACGTACACCAAACACTGGTCTTATTCGTTATTCGTACTTAACCCTGCGTAGAGCCAATCAATGTATTCGTGCTTAACCACCCTTCGTAGATCGGAATCGGATCATGAGAGCCAAGACTCCCCCGACCGTTAGCCAACACAAAGGATGGCCGCATAGGTTTGAAAAAGGATGGCAGCTATTGCTGTTTCCGAGGGCAGATATCTAAGAGGGGTGTCTTATGGCTGGCAAGGTGATTGTACGTACCACCAGATCGAAATACGATAATTGGATCTCGTATGAGACGACGTGAACAGTTCAAAAAAATGTTCTTATTCAATTCAACACGTTGGGCTTAACTTCAGGGAGGCTACTAGCGCTACGGCTGAAAAGAATAAGCATGGGCTAAAGATGTCGCGTAAGGTATCGAAACTAATTGCGTATAAAGACAGTACCCGGCAACAACCCAGCAAGAGGTGCTCCGGCAGAGTGAATTTATCGGCCTGGGCTAAGCATTTCTTTGGTGTAGTGCCTGGGGATGAAAGAGTATTCTTTTCTAAGGGGCAAAGAAAGATAAGTTTACTTGTCGAAGTCATAGGTAATGGTCTAGTCCCACACCCACGGGCAGAAGGAAGCAAGCGTAGAAACTTATTTTAGAACGAGTGTTAGGTAAACGTCCAAAAAGAAAGACGGTGTTTCAAGCGGTAAAATGAACAAAAAGACGGGGATTTTGAAATGCGGTTTCAAGCAGGCGAAGGAGCAAGAAGTTTCATATTCATAGTGATCAAGTCAAGATATCGAGTAGCTCACATCGGATAGAGGTTTCATCCGTCGGTAGAAGTGTGAAAGTGCCTTCAGGCGAGAAAGTCTGATTTAGTCATACGAGCCTGTGAGCTAGGCAGTTAGTTGACCAAAGGAATTCCTTGCTCTACAAGTACTACTAGTCAAGTAGAAATTAAAGCAAATGGTCCTAGTTAGCCAAATTATAACTTCACTTCAGAAAAAAGAAAGGAAGGCAACCGAAAGCGCTACAAAGAAGATCGATTATGAACAGGCGTAGGAGTAGTCTTACCGGAAAAATATCCTTCAACTCAATCAAAAACGGGGCAAGCCAGTTAGCCGAAAGAAAGCAATCGCCATCATATCTTAATATTAGGTCTTCCAGTGGAAACCGTCACAAATCATAGGTTCTATCGAACAGAGTCACACCTGCAGAAAAGCCAGAAGTAAAGGAAAAGCCATTATAAACAAGCATAGGTATTCACCTTCAAAGTTTGCTCACCATGCTCAACGCACGTTAGAAAAGCGTGTAAATGTGCTTTTCGAGCATATTTTTTTTTGTCACAGGGGATGCTGAACAAAGATTGACTTAATCCACGGTCAATTCTGAAAGATCGGATTATTCTTTTTATGTTTCTGAATTAACAATTACAACTTAAAAGCAGCTAGCCTAGCTCTTGGCCTAGCTAGTAGCCTTTCCTCAGCTTGAAAAAGGCTAGCTCTTGCCCTTCCCTATATATTGCCCATGTTAAGCGTTAAAAGCGCTTCTATGGCCTTTGTCGAGTACTATCGAGTTGTAGGAGAGCTTCCTTGCCTAGCCTATGCTTCAAGGCTAGTTTCAAGCTTATCACAAGGAACGATTTCTTCTATTGGATTGAGCGAGGGGATCCCTTTCAGTGTTAATACGGAAAGCTGCCTGGTTGCCTATACTTGGTTGCAGGAAGCTAGTCGAATGCGTGCTCTTGTATCCCTTTCGGTGGTTTTTTGCATTTTTTGCCCTTCCTCTGAGGTTCGCTAGGGCGTGGCATTCAGTTACATCCAGTCTCAGTTCTGCTTCCAACTACCGATGGGAGAAGGCTTAGACGTATAGCAAGATTAAATAAGAGGTATGGCATACGGGAATGATATATGAAATAAAAGGCTGGAAACAGAGCAGGAGATGAGCGCTAGCCAATGGTTAATACTTCAGAAAGCACCTTCTAAATGAAATTAAAAGTAATGCCCCTATCGACCTCAGTCTTGTTTTTTGCTAGCTTGAGTCTAGAACTAGACTATATCATTAAAGGCCGAATATCCATTATATTATCTATAGATTTTTTAAATATATATATAGATTTTATATTTATATTGATTGAGAGTAAGTTAAATATTAAAAAAATGGATCATAGGTTGGTTGAATATTGAGTTCCGCTTAGGCTACGTGTTCTGTTCACGCGCTACTAAGCCGCACACAGGATCTTAGACAGGTTTTGTCCCCTTTCGGGAACGCCTTAGGGGCTAAGCCTGATGCAAATATACCGAAAAAAGAAGATATCTATGGTCGATTCTACGAAGAGTAGATTCGCCCCTTATGTTATGGCTCGTCTCGCGCTTAGTCCCTCGCGGGATTCGGATAGGGGAGCGTTTTTTCAGAAAAAACTTGCTGTTCTCCCCCTTATCTTATATATAATATATATATATATTAGAGATACTAACTCTTTGGTTGGATCGGACAGGGGCTTCTATAAAGATCTTTCCACTCATTCATCATACTCAAAGCCGAAGCGGCATGGGAGGCTCGGGAAAATAACGAGAATCGGCGTCGTGGTGGTGCTACGAGAATGGCGATTTCTCGTATAGAAGAATAGATCCGCGGACCAATTGATTGACCATAGATGCGAACCGATCGACTGCTATCTAAGAGAAGATAAGTAGTTCTTCTATCGTTCAAGGGCAAGGGGAGAACATGTAGCGGCTTGCCTAGATCTCGTATTTCCCACGTAGTCCGTATAGGTCAAACCAACTATTTTAATTAAAAATCATCCCAGCTATACCGATGTGTCAACGGTACTTCTCTGATCGAGATTAGTCAGGCGTCATTCCTTTCCCAATCCTGTTCCCAGGGCAGCGCTCAGTATAAACCTCTCTTTGCAACCGCTTTCCTATACACCCGCTGGGATATTCAGAAGCAGCAGCCTCAGATGAGGAGATGGCCAAAGATCGATTATCTGTCCCGTTTCCTTTAGCAAGATCCCTCGTGCGAACCCCTAACTACCTTTTCATCAAGCCCTTTCTAAGCTAATAAGAAATTCATTCTTAGCTCAGGTTGGAGCCAAAGAAGAAAGAAGACCTTACCTGCCTTCCAGCCCAACCAACCTCCTCTTCACGATTTGACCCTTTCATTGAGAGATGTTGGAGCTTCGGATAGGGCGACGTGACACGCGGTTAGAAACTATGAGAAATTGATCACATATCCCCTTCTCAACATCCTTTCCCGCATCAGTAGAAAGAGTCGATTTCCTCCCTCCTTTTCCAACTCCGTCGTTGGTTGGCTTCGCTTGCCTCCAGAACTCTTACCGTACGGCTACCTTGTTCCTCCTTAACTCAGCCTTCTTCTTCGGTGCGGTCTTAAGCTCACGACACCATATGAACTTCTCACTTGCTCCTGAGCCCGGCTAAGCCCCTTTGAGCTACTGGTTTGAGTTGAGCTTAACTTAACCTTTGAGCGACGTACCGAGGACTTTTCCCCTTGGGCCTATATATGCTCTAGCGCCCCAGAGCTATGGAACAAAGGATTCTCCCAGATCTGCCCCTTTCGATACCCGCCCTTATTTGTTCTTGTGGGTTCTCTTTGCTTTGAGATTTCTTTCTCCAGAACTGACTTCTCGTGCTGAAAAAGAGAATTTCATTGACCTACGGCACGGAACGAAGGCACCGCTGCTAGCTCGCCTTGTCCACGGAACTTATCCTGTTGAGAATCCTATCTTGCTTGACTGCGCTGGGAAGTCTTTCCTTAAAGCATTGATTTTACTTTTAGTATCCGCTTGAGTGAGAAAAGGAACTTGATTTAACTTGAACCTTGAGCCGTAGAAGAGGACCTTTCAGAAGGACGACTGGCTTTAGCCCTTGAGCATGGAATTAACCGAGAGTGAACCTATTTAACCTATTTTAAGGGGGATTCTCCATTTACTGTATCGTTTACTTTTCTTGTGGTGATGGGAATATGTAATATTGTTGTAGAAGTTTCCAGGCTCACAGGCTTTAGATTGGACTATGGAACCGAGCGAAGACCTTTGAGATTGATATTCCCCGGGAGAGCCCACTTATGAAATGGATCGGGACTTACCTTGGGAACTTAACCTGAATGGCATGACTTTGTTCTATATCTTGCCCTACGAAACCCTCGCTTGAGCTTCTTATTACTTGAATCAGAGATCTTTGGGATCCTTTGGTCGAAAGCATAAGTATACCTCTTCTAAAGGTAAAGGTCGAGCCTACTGAATTTCATGAGCCTCTTCCCTCCTCGTATTCACCTGCATTAGAAGCAACTCCTCCAAGTTCTTGGAATGACTCTTTCTGGGAGATTGGACTATGGAACCGGAGATTGGAGTATGGAATCCCACTACTGAACCTGTTACCAACCTTTGAACTAATGGTTCGCTACTAGATAGATTCTTTCATTCCGCTTAACCCTATGAAATGCGTTTTCTAAGCACTTCATGTTCTGGTGATATGTAATATCTGAGCTTCATCCGAGACTTCCAATGCGGGTGAACCAGCCAAATTGGAATAAAGAATATGAATAGGAATAGAAAGGTGTACTATCGATCAATGCCCGAGCCCAGCTCCTTGGCAAAGGAAGCTTTTAGGCATCTTTCTCGCAGTCAGTGTCGGTACACTGTGGGTGGTAATAGGGCGTGGCAGGAAGGGTGCTCGCCTATGCGATTTTCTTGCTTTGTTTCGGTCTTCATATGTTGGTTGGCGACTCTCTCTCGTTTGTAGGAGTGCCTATGCTTTATTTCCCGCTTGGGAGAAACAGAGAATATCTGGGATAGTACCAATAGAAAAAAGTTCTCCTATGCGTTTATCACACAAGTATATATTCCTCCGTCCCATGAATTGTTGCTCTCCTTGTGCCTTGAATATGCTTCCTCCGTTCGTTGACACGGCGTCTCACGGCTTCTTGGAATAGACACGTCAAGTTAGGGCGCAAGGCCAGAAGTTCAGGTTTCAACAACAAATGAGGAAAGGGGGGGCTAAGGACAGGGGAAGGTCTCTTGGTTTGGCATTTCCAATTGCATTTCCAAGGTTTGCTAAGGCGTGAGCACTAGATATGCGGAGTCGTCTGCTTCTTATGATTCAGATGCGACATCTTCGGATGTCTCTACAGTGGATTCGGCTTCATGATGCCCTGACTACATGGTCTGGAAGTGTGGTGTGCATCTCTGTATTATCATTCATATGTCTCTTCCGATTCGGCTTTAGCCTCTAATTTTTCTGTTGATGCAGATTTTTTAGAAGCAGTCTGTCTCTTCTTCGGCTGCTTTAGCTTTAGCTACTTTTCTCGGTGTTCGGGGGTGACCTGCTCATAATCACAGCCAGCCGTCTTCTTCTGGCAAGCGGCGTAACATCACATGATTCTGTCTATTAAAATAGAGAAGATGCACAGTCGACCTCACTTTCGAGGCCCTAATGTGACGGGGAAGTCTCTGACCTGGCTGGTAAAGAAGAAATCCGTAAAGTCTTTCTCTTAATTATGCCCTTAAGAAAGATTGGGTTTTTCAACCGATCGTCATTTCTCGGGTCATAGGAGCTCCACCTTGCTTGCGGGGTGGCCAGAGAGAGACTCTCTCTTTATCCACTATCATTTTTACAGTACGAGACTGACTCTATACCCCTTTTGCCTGGTACTCTTGTCGACTGTTCGGGAATAGGGAATTGGCTCTTTTCGGGAATCTATTAGCTGATGAATTCGGGAAGATCTTGGTGAGCCGTGCAAGGATTAGCAGGTTTTCATGGGTGCCCACGAGGTCTGCTTTCGGAGCTACATGAGTACGATCACAATACGTTACGTTCCCAATAACGACTCTGAAAGGGAGCCGGGCGTAGAACTTTTGCGTGACTGACAATGACTGGTTCCGCATCGGCAATGGTTGAGCATTGGCAACTACGGGTTCACACTTATGCAGAGACTCGATGGCAGCAGGTTCAGAGACTCAATGGCAGTGTTCTAACGAATGGAGTTGATTTTGATTTGACTACACTCTACATTGGTGCTCGGCTGATCAATGCTAATATTATTTCACGTCACGAGCGGACAAACAAGTGGAGAAGCTAATCTTCGCCCTTGCAACAGGCTTTACACTGGGTTAGATTTTCATCTGTGCCGTGTGCTTAAAGGTTTTTTTATCTCACAAGCTCATTCACATAGCGTTACTCAAAACCTGAACCAAATCATCAGACAGTCGATACTAATCACTATGTCTTAGTCGTCGTGTCGGATAAAAAGAAAAGGACTCTGCTTTCTTCGCCCACCTTCCCCTTGAAGATGATGTTAGATCAGTAAGATCTTTCTTCTTCTTCTTACTCTTCCTCCTCGTCCTGTTCAAGCTGCGCGCTTGCTTGGTTCATCGGTGCGCTTTGAAAGACGAATGTCGAAGGACGATGGCTATTAACCCTGGGCGGTTGGTTGGTTCACCTCGATCGCTAAGGGTATATTCCATTTATTCAATAGTGGTTATTCCTTTTCTCCGCCATCAAGAGGTTCACCTGGCGTTGGATTATTAACGGGGGAATGAATCGCCCCACCTGGGTATACTTGAAAAACAACCCCGACAAGTCTTCATTAAAGCTGTCCGTCTCTCCTCACTTCATGATTCTATTCTTTGTATCCCGAGCTCCTGGGGAGCGTTCTCGTTCTTCCATATTATCATTTTCTTACCGAGGAAGGTTCAGTTTATTCAGTTGATTCTGAATTTACTAGCTTAACTTGAGATGCCGCCCAAACCTTTATCCGTGCGGTGACGGTACTACATAGACGGGGGAGCCTGCCCTAGAGTTTAATTCCGTCTTTACGTGATAGGAAGGGGCTGCACAAAGTTCATCTCTTTGCTTGTTGAATAAGGAAGCTCCTTTAGCCGAGTTACGAGGGGACGCAGGATTTGAAACAGCTCAAACAAGAAAGCGAGTTTCAGCAGTGGATATAGTTGAGCTAGTTGAATCAGTTGATCGGAGACGAATAGCTTAGTGCCGATAGTGACTCAGGATTTGAAACAGAAGCAGTTGATCGCGTTGAAGCAGCTGTGGCTTCTGTTGATTCTGTTGATCCTCGCTTACGCTTCTTGAGAAGATCCGATTCCTTCACCTCGTAAACTCGGTAAAGCGGCCTCGCTCCTCGCTTTTGTTCAATTATAAATAGAAATAAATAACCACTTTAATGGAGATTTATAGCATCATTCAAGTAAATACAGATTAAGATCGTAAAAACATAAGCTTGTAATATAGCTACACCTAATTCCAGGCCGGTTAATGCAAGAACTATAAATAAAGGACCAAGATCCCCTATGAAATAGAAAATCTTATTCATACATAGCATAGTCCAAGCGAACCCACTTAAAATCTTTACTAAACTATGACCGGCCATCATATTAGCAAATAAACGTATTCCTAAGCTTAATGCGCGAAAACAATAAGAGATTAGCTCAAGGAGTACTAAAAAAGGCGCTAACGGCAGTGGGACTCCTGCAGGTAATAAGAAGCTTAAAAAATGAAGCCCATTTCTTTGAAATCCCACTATAGTAATGCCAATAAAAATAGAAAATGAGAGACCCAAAGTAATGAGAAAATGACTTGTAACTGTGAAGCTATAAGGTATCATACCCTGGAGATTACAAAATAACAAAAAAGTAAAAGTGACCAAGATGCAAGGGAAAAACTTTTGTTTCACATTTCCGGAAAGACCACCTATTTGTTCGTTTACCAGGTTCAGCACGAAATCATAAATAAGCTCTACCAAGGATTGCCAAGCATTTGGTACTAAATTTCCTCCTCCCTTTTTAGTAACAAAATGAACCAGAAGTAGGACCAAACTGAGAGTTAGCAGCAGAAACAAAGATGAATTTGTGAATGAGAAATACAAGTTTCCTATTTTCATAGGAATCAACGGGAGAATTTCGAATTGGTCAAGGGGGCTGGGGATGGGGAACACCGATTGAAAGGCATTCTGAAAGTCTGCATCCGCGGTCCCTGCTCTGTTTAAAGAATTCAAAATAGATTGCAGAAAATCAGAATGATTGCTTTCCGCATGTAATTCTTCGGCCACAGCCAAAATTTTCTCTTCTGGAACCTCAGTCCCTAGTTGGTTCTTAATCAATTCTTCTACTTTCTCGCGGATATCACTTTGAAGCTCCACGATCTTTTCACTGGACGGGTTAAGCCCCGGATGATCCTCATAAATACCATGAGTATCGGAATGAGAAGGAGCCTGAGTATCGGACGATTTCATACTATAATCGTTAATAGTCGTCGTAGATTGATCCGTAGTATTACGAATCGTAGTACTAGTAGTACTACTAGATGCGAATGGATTAATAAAAGTAGAAGTTGTATCACTGGAAGTTGATGAGTTCAGACTATTTTCATCAAAGCGAAAAAGACGGTTAAAGTTAAACATATTGTATTGATTGAGAAAAAATGATTCCCTCCAGACAGAAAGAGAGTCGGAGTAGTGAAGAAGGATAGAACACTTTTGTTGGTTGTTGACCAACGGAAAGCATGGGAGTTTTGGGCATTAATGAACACTCAACTCAGTCAGCTTTTTCTTTTTTTCTTCCTCTCCTCGTGTTCGGAAAGTAGTTGATAGAGTTGGAAGAAAACTATCACTCTCTTTTTGTACCAAAGGACCCGGTCCCACAACTTTTGCGGAACGGGGTCCTTGTCACACCCCAAAAGAGAGGTCAAAAACCAGGAAAAAAGCCATCTAACTAACTTGAGCTTAAATAGGACTGGATTCAGTCCCAGTAAACTACGGATTATTACCCATTTCGAGGACATTTTCTTCGCTGATTCATTCGGTTTTTTGGGTGTTATTTATTAGAAAGCCAAAAGACCCCTCTAATTTAGGAAGGAAAACAGAAGTTGAAGTGGGCTTCCCAAGGAAGCCTTAGAATTGACTGCAATAAGAACATTCGTAACGAACGTTTAATGATTACTAAAGCAATTAAACACATATGATTCATTACGTATGTGTGGCGCACTGAACCTATAGTTTCCGGAAGTTGTGTGGAATACGCTTTCTTTTCGCTGTATGGGGGTGCGTAGGGAGCTTATAGTGCTCTTTTTTTTTTTAATTGTACTGTCATTTTGACTAACTCAGAAACTTTCCCTTAGGATGAATTCACGGGGTAAGCGTCTTTCCATGCTTGCTTTGTTAGTTGTTTAGCCAATGGGGATAAATTCAAACTTGAAATCGAAATGTCTTGTATAGTTTAGCATTCTACACTACAACCTTAGTTGCCTGACCTGACAACCAAACGAAGCGCTTTCTTGTCTTACTTAGCAGGGCTGTCTGAGTTACGGGCACTGCCCGTTGACTTGACTTACTGGATTGGTGAGTGTACGTACTGACCAGAGTGAGCTCTGTACTTACTGAATGACTGACTTAGCGATCGATGAAGTCAAGTAGTCGTCTGGTCGAAGCCGAAAAAGAAGAAGCCAAAGGAACTTGATGGGTAAGAAGACAAGGGACAAAGGAAAAAGACGTAGCGAGACCAAAAGACGGAAGATAGAGTAAAGATAGTGAGGTTTGGATAGCAAGATCGAAGCGATCCCCCTCGAAGTCAAAACTATCCTCTCCAATGCTATTAACTCTTTCGAAGGAAGGAGATTCTTTGAAAGCCTATTACTCCTACTCTTCCTCATCCTTCCACCCTTCCATGCCCACTACCCGCTATCCCACCTTCCCTACTGATGCTCCTGATGCTCCACACCGCTCATCAACTACTAGCTAGTGAGCAGGAACAAAGCCCGGGGGCGGATAAGCTCCTGGTTGGGTTGAAGAGCTCCTCATGTTCATGCAGGAAACCGGTCTAAAATGCATCAGATTTCATTCATTTACAAATTTCTTTAAGGGATTCGATTGGGAAAGATATAACTATGAAGGGCTGGCTTACGATCGAGACAAAACTATCAAAGGAATTAGTGTGGAAAACCAGATCACTAAGTAGAATCTTTCTAAGAAGAAAACCACAGTATAATTCTGCATCCATAACCATTCCTTACTCAGAAACCCAGTTTCAAGGGTATTGGAAGAACTTGGAGAGTTTCTTTGGTTTCGACGACTTCCGCTTCCACCGTCCTTTCTTATTCTTAATGGTCAGGATTAACTGCTATGGCTGGTAGCCATGATCTCATGGATTAGCCAGAGGAGTGGAGAAGCAAGGAACCGGTAGCTACATCTTCAGTCTGTAGTGACTCATTCATCGGGAGCGGAGGGAAGAGCTTCAACGGATAAAGAATGGGTAATAGTGCTCCCTTTGTATCTCTCGGCTATATCTCTTTCCTTTTGAGATAATCAATTTTTGCTTTGAGAATAAGATTCTCAGTCTGGAGTTGGTTTACTTCAAATTGAATCCGGTAAGGAATAAATAAGATAAGGGGAAATGTCGGTGAGCTTGATGACGACTTCCTTTTTGTGAGAGTAGACGTGCGGATGAAGAATGAATTTCAAGGTGGGCGAAGCTCAGGAAGGAAAGATAGGAAGCTTGGAGTGAAAGAACCTGGGAATCTCGAATAGAACCTGGAACCGACTTAATAGCCTAATTACCCATAGAGGGGACTACCCGGCAAGCTCAGCAAGGAGAAGAATGCCTCTCACTACTCTTTCTCTTAGCGGACCCGAACCGGCGCTAACCTCTTTACTCCTACTATGGGTAAGGCTCTGAAAGACCTTTGCGGCAAAGAAAGTGAACTCTCCTTCCAAGCCTTCTACTGTACTCTTTAGCATTAGCAATCTAGCTTCCATTGAGAGAGAAGAGTTCATCCGATAAGTCTACGACTACCTCAAGTCGGTTATCCGTATCGGTGAAATGACTCTATCCTTAACACATATGCTTCGGTAGAGTTTCCCAACGAAATAGGCTAGCGCAGATCCCTTCGGGTCGGATGCTTCGCTACTTTGACTTTCTACTTATGAAAACTCCCGACCATCTACAGTGTAACCGTTAGGTGAAAACAAAGACAGACGAGAAACGAAACTTCGTGTAAAGGAGACTCTCTAAAAGAGAAATGTAGAAAGTCATGAGCCTTCTCCCTAGTTTGAAGGGCTTTGTTCTCGTGTCTTTTAGAATGTGGGTTACTTTCGTAGAATGTCAACTTCTTTCTCCGGAGAGCCTAATGGGTGGAAAGGTCTGGAGTGTTGGATCCACCATCGAAAGACTCCCACGGCTAGGGGCTACCCCACTATTTCATTGACTAAACTCCATAAGTCAAGGTTCAACCACTCTTCGAAGGATCACTCGACGGTCTGTTTTGGTCCCCCTGTTGTGGGTGGGCTTTAGGGTTTCAAGAAAGGATGCCCGGAAGGGGAAAGAAAGTGTAATCGCCGCCGAGAATAAACATGCTGTGCCGGGTGACTGGAATCCTCTGAGGTCAGCTGAACAGGCTGACAATCGGCATAAGATGCTGGGCAAGGCTGCTGGCCTGAAGAGTGAGGCTGATCCGTAACATCAACTGCAGAAGAATGAGGTTCGAGTTGATGAACAGGAGAAGGCCGCAATACATCTCCATCACCATTCCCCCCCGGGGCTGATTAATTAGGTTAAGGAAAATATGAGGCGACCTCATTAAAGAGAACATTCAAGGATACATCGAGTCTCTTGGATTTCACGTCATAGCATCTATACCCGGACTAAGCATATCCAAGAAAGACACAAGTGGTTTCCTCAATTCTTCTCTTAATTGCGCAGGAATATGAACAAAACACGTGCATCCAAACACTCGCGCCTATAGGATTAGGATGGACCAGTAAGAAGTTCGTGAGGTGCCGCTGCAGCTTATTCCCTCTCTCTTTCCCCCCCAATAAAAAGGAGAGAGATGTCCCGTCCCTTCTTTATGTTTATGCACATCCATATACATAGCCAGACAGAAAGGTGTACAATCCGGTCAAAATCTGCGGTTCTTTAAGTTCATTCACTGTAGGTTCTCTTACTTGCTCTAGTGGCTGACAAACGCCAACCGAGAGGGGAGAACGAATGGCTCAGGAATCGACTGGTTCCGAGCGGACTCGTGGGGCTGCTGCTTGGATTATCGTAGAATAAGAGGAGCCGTCTTAGGAAATGACTTAACTTAAAAGACAGATGCCGCCGCTGCGAGGCGAGGGAGTAACTTGTCTGGTCTTGCGGTACACTCACTCCCGTTACGAGAATGAAATGACGCCCCAGCTCGACTCGAGACCAAGACTCCTTACAACTCGCACCAATAGCGGCGCTGAGCGGCCGGAGATTGATTGAAAAGGCAGCCCAGCCAGCCCGCCCCTTTAGTGATCAAGAGCACACACAGGACCTGACCCACTAATCATCATCTCATCTGGCGCGAAGCAAAAAGAAGGGGGGCTTCCCAGCCCAGCCGCCCCTCCCCCCCCCTAGCCGCCTACCTACTCGTGCTCGTAGCTCGATCGGAGGTCAAGAGTGTGGTCCGGCGGAAAAACAGAAGTCGTCCGCATCAAGTGATACGTGAATTGCTCAGTAGTGCTTCGCCACTACTGTAGCTGGCGGAAATAGCTTAATGGTAGAGCATAGCCTTGCCAAGGCTGAGGTTGAGGGTTCAAGTCCCTCCTTCCGCTCCTGGCTTCGCCGTTTAGTGGTAACGAGTGGAGTGCATAAGCCCCTTTAGAGATAGGAAAAGCCTTGTATAGGGTTCCAAACCTATCTTACTAATAATAAGAAAGGGGCAAGCCAAAACCTACTCCTAACAAGTTGCTGAGTTCGGCTTTTCAGCCGTTGCGCGCTAGCGCGCTTCTGTTTTTCAGCAGGCTTCTTCAAATATCCCATAAGTAGGGGTTCTAACTATAAGTAGCTAGCTAGCGCGCTAGCGTTTTCCCTTACTAGTAAAGGGGGTAGCGCGCAGTGTACTAGTGAATAGGAAAAGCGGATTGAGATTACTAATGACGGATGGAGGTTGAGGATAGAACATGTTCGGTGCCTCGCCCTTGTCTCCTTCGCCGGAGACTGCAAATGATATGATGGGAATCCTATCGATAAAGAAGAGGCATAGGCATCGCCTCTCGATCCAATCCGTCTTACCTGGCCTCCCCAACCCACTCTTGATACGAAATAAACCTCCCGCCATAGAGAAGAGATCTAAAGTCTGGGTCCCCTCGATCACCCTTCTCTTGAACCTGAACTGGTCGAGAGAGATGAACCCGCACCACATTTTATAACCTTCGAACTGAAACCCCCAACTAGAGATGGAATTCCAGAACCTAAACAACTCAGTTGAGAGCTTCGTGACCGGTTCAAGGAAGGTCCACCAATGATTGATAGGCCATTCCTCCCCTATCCGTCTCTTGATCCCTCATTCCACTAATCCGTTGTTACTTGTTACTGATTCATTCAAGGCATAGACTCCCCACTTCTTTGTCTTATTAGCGCAGGTGTTCGAACCGCTGAACTTAAGACTCGAGTTGAGAAAGAGGGCTAGGCCCCGGGGAGGAGGGCTCTCAGGGACTGGGGGAGACGGGTGGATTATAGAGCTAGGGGCGGATCGAAGGTTTGTCCATTGGGATTGGGCATGGACGAGCCTCGACTGGGCCAGGGCCAGCAAAATGAAAAAATAAAAACGTCTCCCATCGCTTCATTAACCGGTGTAGGATGAAAAAGATCAGGTCCAGGATTCGAGTCAAATCGACCTTCCCTCTCATCTCAGGGTGAGGCAAGGAATTCAATCAAATGTTCGTTGTTCAATATCTCGGCTGCTCAAGAAGTTGGACTAGCTGCTCCTCCGACCGGGAGTAGATTCTAGGGCAAGGGCAGAGCCTCACCTTGCAGTAGGAAGGTGTTCGTAGCTGGGACGGGTTCAAACTGGACTGAAGGGAGGAGGAATTCAATACTCCGATCTTACTGGGGATTCATCACTGGCTAGGGCTTTCGAATCAAAGCATGGGCATCTGCAACTAAGAGGGAGCAGTAGATCGTCGATTGAAGAGCCAGGTCAGTAAACTTCTATTGGGACTTCTATTGATTCGACTAGAGGGACTCCTAGCAGCAAACTTGTATGAAGGGGCCCCGCAGGAGATGCAGGAGCCGCCAGCCATCGACCAATAGGCCAGAGGGGTGGGCTCATTCTACTAATCAGAGATCCCTGGCCCTACCTAACACAAAGATGTCCCGGGATTAGTTGATCGGAAAGCTCAGGCAGGAGTAGGACATTCCATAAAAATCTTTCTGATCCGCTAGCAGGTGGTCCTCTCAAATCCCATTTTTTCATCGACAGGTAGGGTGAATTCTAAGGTTCCTTATTCCGGTTGTAAAGCGGAAGAAGAGGGAGAATGGGCACAGCCCCACCAGCAGCCCGCGTTTTCGACCCGAAAGGAATTGAAAATGAAACAAGAATCCGTGTTCACTAGCTATGGAGTGGAGTGACTATCCTTAATCTCCTCTTCCCTATCTCCCCCCCTTTTTTTTTCCTTTCTCGCCGGCAGGAGAATCCATTACAAGTCTTTTCTTGTATTGTTTATTATGATTGATCTGTAGTTCAAGGGCACTCTTCCTAATCCGAGTTTGAGATGAAATAAGACCCCGACGCGTCGGCCGGGAAGGGATTTTTTCTATTGATTTTTGACTTCCTTCTGGCCTTACCTTTAAATAAGGGGTTCTTCTCTTTCCCCACGAGGGAAAGCCCTTTCCAGATGGAGTAGTGCATCTCTGTCTTGAAAGCCCGCCCTACAGATAGGAACTCCTATCTCTACTGCCTATCCAACCCGAAGACTCTTATTCGTGGTGGAGTGCTTCGAATAGGATCCGATCCCATCCCAGCAGTCAAACTTCTTCCTGACCCGGCTTACCCGCCTCTGAAGCTGGAATGCCTTTATAGAGGAGGAGGAGGCTACCCTAGGAATCGAAAAGTTTGAAGTGGGATGTGGAATGTGATTGGTGATGGATGGTGGTTATGGTTATGAAATCAGTTCTGCATCAGATGATGAGCCCATGCGAAAACTTTCTATTTTATTGGCGCTGTAGGCTATTAGATTGAGTCGAAAGCCTACCAACGCATAAAGGTTCCGATTCGAGCGAAAGCCCGAACGGGGGAGGCGAGAACATCTTGATCGAAAGCTCCACTGTTCTGAATAGTGAGAAAGAGTTTTCAAAATTCGATCAAATCGATCGAGAATCTCATCATCTGTTAGGTGGGCCAACCGACCGACCGAGTTGGGCGTCCATGTCACAGAACCTTTCTTTTAGCCAAGAATCCCATTATTGATCGAATCGGGGCAATTCATTGGCAAATGAAAAATCTACCGTTTTAACACTCAGAAAAAAAAACCTAAAAAAAAAAAAGAAGAAGAGTCACTAAGACAAGAGCTAGGTAAGCAAGCAAGAAGGAGAGGCTAGAAAAGGCGAGGCAAGGGGCTCTCCATCTCTAACTCTAATTGTGTCCAGGATCTGATAATCTAAGCCTTGCTTCTTCTGGTCGGCTCGTATTAGCCTGTGCTTTATTACAGGTAGTCATTCCATTCCCCCCCTTCCTTTATTTTAACGGTACTTGAATCTTAAGTCGCGGTCATGTCTCGCCTCCCCCCAGTATAGTGACCGGTTCCATGTTTCCTCCGAATTTCATCAGTTCCAGGCTCAAGTGCCTGCTCATCCATCTTAATTTTAAAGGCGAACATTTCCATTGAGTGACTGTAACTGCTATGGTTTACAGTCAATAGTTCTTAACCAACCCCAACCCTTTCTCGCCGAGCTTTATAAAGCTTTAAGAGAGAATAGAGAGTAAGGGGGGACCTTCGCTTCATTAGAAGACCCGAACCTTCTTTCTTCTTTTGCGGAGCCCTGAGAAAGTCACCGGCGGCGGGTTAGTACAGTTTTCCTGCTGCTGATTTGGCCCTGCGCTGATTCAGGAGCTTCTTCTTTAGTCTAGGATTCTTTTTAATATAATAGCGGCTGGGCGAGAACAAGAAGCGGTCGTCGTCCGGCGGTCGGTAGCTCTACTAAGCGAAGAACCGCTCGCTGCCTTTTCTTCGCGAATAACATTTGCGGGTAGCCTAGGAGAAGAGAAGCAAGCTACCTTCGCCTACCTCCCCGTTCTTACCGTCCAAAACAAAACAGGCCGTATGGAGTATAGCCAAGTGGTAAGGCATCGGTTTTTGGTACCGGCATGCAAAGGTTCGAATCCTTTTACTCCAGATTATGAACACCCGATCGGATCTGTCAAGAACGAGCTGACGACTACAGGGGAAGCGGCTGACTGCAGTCCCTGAGCCCAGCTTGTAGTGTAGCAAGCCAAAAGTTTTACTTTGCTAAGAGAAGAGAGAGAAGGGAAAGACAGACGGCAGAAAGCAATCCCTTCCAACCAGCCAACCCGCGGAGTTGAACACAACACTGACTTCGGCCAGGTTCTTCTATCAGCCCTTGCTTAACTCCTTGTTCCGTAAACCGGTCGATGGTTGATCTGATCGGACCCCGGACACGCGAGAGCCCAGCACGGGAGGAATGCATGGTTCCCTGGCGCTTCATGGGACGGGCGTTCGCAGTCCCCCTCCCTCTAATCTAACCTTACCTCGCTCGCCCAGGCCTGCCGGCACAATAAGAGAATGAGGGAGCTAATCTGCTTGCTTGTGCAGGCGAGGACCGCTCGGCTAGGGCGCGCCAGAGGAGCTTCGAGTGACTTGATTCTTTGCTCTTCGACAGCCCTAATAAGTCACTTCACTCGAAGCTCTGCCCTTTGCTTTGCCCCGTGCTGTCTTCCTCCAGTTGTGCCCCCACCCAATAGGCCGAAAAAGGTTGCAATCAATTGCCCTTCCCGTTCTCATCAAACAAAAGACTACCATACACGCCTTTCTTTTGCCGGCAAGCTACCCTCGCCTACCTCATCTATAGGCATTTCTATCCGCCCGCGCGCGAGATCAGATCGACTACTCTACTACCATCATGCCGAAGGTCTTTTCTTCAATAGGGACGGATAATGAATAGCTTCTTCATAATCTTAGAGGCCCTGCAGCCGCACCGCATCATTCAATTGCTCTGTCATAAAGAAAAAAGAAAGGGAAGGAAATCTTTTTTTGATTAATCGCCTGAACCTGCCTTTCTTTCTTTGCCAGGAGGGGTGGCCCAATCACTAATAGATCTCTCAACGAGAGCCTCATTCTGTCTAGAGGAAATAGCTTCGGTGGATCCAGTTGATTAAGTCGTTGTGTCCGTCGATACCCACCTGCTTGGAGTGCGGGTAAGGGCTCACCTGTTGATTGTGTCGTTGCATCCTTTTTCTTTTTGGTAGAGCCCCCACCTCCCACGGCTACAGCCAGCACCAATTCATTCAGTCAATGAAGCTGCAGTCGGTTCTGATGATTATGCCGTTGATTCGGTAGATGAGTCAGTCGGTTCGGAAGTTGGTTCAGCGATAGATTAGTCGATGGGGTAGAGGGTCTGCAGATACTCGTCGAGCTCCTCATTGCCCCAATCTTCCCTGTAGGCTCCCTGCTCCGCCAGCGCGACAACTGTCCAAATCATTTGACGCTTCTTCTCACGAATTGGATTTGAACCAATATCAAGCTACTTCCCTTTTAGTAGATCGCGAGTGGGTCTGTCGTCCTCCTCATTATAGTCCTCCTAAAATCAATAGCATTTCGTCGGAATACATCCTGTCTTTTCACCTTAGTAGTCCTATGCATAGTCAGTACTATAGCCCCAATCATGGCTACTAATAAAATAAGACTAGAAAGCAAAAACCAGACGGAATAGTAGGTATAAAGTAAATTGCCCAATGTTTCCAAATTAGTCCAACTTCGTACCTTTCCGGCATAAACCGTATATCTCAGAGAGGTCGTATTTCTTTGGGTTGGTAGTAATGGAATGGTTTCATTATCTAAAATGAAGAACATTTCCCACCAAAAGATCAGTCCAATAATACCACTCACTGGTAAATAGCGCAATACTTCTTCGTGAATCTCCGCTATTTGAATATGGAACATCATAACAACGAATAGGAATAAAACGGCTATAGCTCCTATATAAACTACTGGGAAGATCATAGCGAAAAAGTCGAGACCTAACAAAAGAAGTAAACCTGAAGTGTCGCAAAAGACTGGGATGAAAAACAAAACGGAATGTACCGGATTTTTAGCACGTACAACCATCAAACCAGAGACCAAAGCAAGGCTCGACAAAACAGAAAGTCTCATGGTACGTCGTCCTTCCCTGAAATGGAACTTTCATGCTGGAGCAAGAACTAGCATGAAAGTCGATCTATTACGACCAGCGCGGTTGTTCGTATTTCATTTTCTTTTTCCAAGCCCCTCTTAGATCTTAGAAAGCACTCACTGAGTTACTTACGGAATCTCAAATCTCTCTCGACGCCGAGAATTTTTTATATGTCCAGGTCGATCAGAGGTTCGGCTTGCTTCTCCCCCACCTTTTAGCGTTTGGGCCCCTGAAAAAAAAAATAAAGAAACCCGAAATTCAAAACAAAAAGAAAGAAGATAAATTGGGCCATCTTTCCCGAGAGAGGCCGCCTTCTCTCAGGCCAGCAGTCTTCTACTTCTAGTCGACTGCTCTATTCTATGACGGGCTTCCCTCTTTCCTGGGCTCTGCTCGCTCGTCTACGCTCCGACCCAGCAAGTAATAATTGAAAAACGATGTTTCCTTGCCTGCATTAAGATTTAAAACTTGTCGTCAAAAAAAAGGCAATCAATCAAAATCTATAAAAAAAAAAATGGAAATAGTGAATCAAGATCTAGATGGATCCCTATCTTTATCTCTATCCACGGAGATACCTATCTATATGGATATAAATCTATCTATGAATCGATCTAGACTATCCTCTATCCGGATAGATATGTCCCTATGAGCGACTACGCCGATCTTTATATGTTTTGGCCACGTCCGTTTCCGCTCCGAAGAGGAAGGTTTGGATCTTTCAATCTTATGTCGTGAGGGATGTGACCTATGTTAGGTCCATAAGATACCACAGCTTTTGGTGTTCTATGATTCACCTCCGAATAATGAGTAGGTAGTTCAATCCTTTTGATTCTTCTCTTCATAGTAAACTGATGGGGGGGTGCGGAGCAATAGGTCGAATTACTATATAAAGAAGAGTTGTAAACTATAGGACTTCTTGTTCGAGTAGGAAAATTTCGGTTTTTCTCGTTCCTTCTCTTCGATAAGAATAGGGATTTTAAATTATATAAATTCCTCTTCATTCTGTTGTGCTCAGCGAAGGAACTGCCTAAGCATACTTTTTCGGATCCAAACTTCTTTGTTCTTTCTAAGTCTTCTTCTTGCATAGAAGAACGCAACTGTTGCAAAAACCGGGATTTTAGTAGTAGGCGGCATCCCCTCTTCGTTTTGAGTAGGTGGAACCATTCTGTTTTGGTTCTTCTCCACATTCTTACCGGGTGATCCAGGAATTTTCCTATTATTTTTTCAACTGATATTTCGATATAGAAAGATCTCCTTATTTCTTCACCGCGGATTCTCGCGTCATTTTCTTGAAAAGATATTATATCACCGTGGGAAAGTCTCAAATGAGTAATGCTTACCATTCCATTATTCACACAAACCCTTCGATGACTTATCGGCTGCCTTGCTTGAGGAATAGTTTCACGAAAATGGAGACGAACCGGAATAACGTCCAATCTTGTTTCTGGATTGAGTGGAAAAGGGATATATGAA